TTGAATCCAACACTTGCTTTAGTCTCTGTTTGTGGTGACATAAGTCCCTCCCTACAAGTCATGAATTTAGAATTCTTGTAATAAAACAAAACAACAAGGTCTACTCGACATAAATTAGGAATAGATTTAATTAACCTTTTTCACAGGAATCTTTCACAAAATTATCAACTAATCAGAATGATTCTTTATTAGACCATGATATTTGATTCGCCAAATACATCATTATTGTATATTCTTTCATATGTATAGCGCAACCTAATACTTGTTTTTAAAGTTTTGAATCTTTGACTTTTTATAAATCGAAATATTTAATATAAAAAAAATAATAATAAAATAACTCTTGACAGTAATATATGTTGTATATGTAAATCCTAGATATGACGATATGCGGAATTCATCCATGAAAATGAAAAACAAGGGGGGGATGAATAGATGGGACGCATAACTGGATATACTAAAATGAAAAAACGAAAAAAAGGTAATGAGATCAAATAATAAAAAATAAATAGAGTTCCGTTTCGAATTCGCTAGATAAAAAAAAGTCTTGCCTGTTGTGATAAATAAATCAAAGACTTTACGCAACATTTTTCTTTTTTTTTCATATATATATATTTTTTTTTTTTTTACTAGGTTTCGGTTAGTTGAGCTTGAAAATGACTATTCCTTCATTGAAATTGAATTAAGTAAAAAAATTAATTGCACATTCGCTTGGGCGGTACCAACGAAATTGCGTGCTTACTCCCATTTATTTTTGAATTAACCGATCAATTTGCTATCGAAGATTTTTTCTGTATTCGAAAAATTTTGCAACAAAATTTAACATTTTTTTATTATGAGAATAAATCCTACTACTTCGGATCCAGAGGTTTCGATACGCGAAAAAAACAACCTGGGACGTATCGCCCAAATCATTGGCCCGGTACTGGATGTAGCCTTTCCCCCGGGCAAGATGCCTAATATTTACAACGCTCTTGTGGTTAAGGGTCGAGATACTCTTGGTCAAGAAATTAATGTGACTTGTGAAGTACAGCAATTATTAGGAAATAATCGAGTTAGAGCTGTAGCTATGAGTGCGACAGAGGGTTTAAAGAGAGGAATGGACGTGGTTGATATGGGAAATCCTCTAAGTGTTCCAGTCGGCGGCGCGACTCTAGGACGAATTTTCAACGTGCTTGGGGAACCTGTTGATAATTTAGGTCCTGTCGATACTCGCACAACATCTCCTATCCATAAATCCGCGCCTGCTTTTATACAATTAGATACAAAATTATCTATTTTTGAAACAGGAATTAAAGTAGTAGATCTTTTGGCTCCTTATCGTCGTGGGGGAAAAATTGGACTATTCGGTGGGGCTGGCGTGGGTAAAACAGTACTAATTATGGAATTGATCAACAACATTGCCAAAGCTCATGGTGGTGTATCCGTATTTGGTGGAGTAGGCGAACGGACTCGTGAAGGAAATGATCTTTACATGGAAATGAAAGAATCTGGGGTCATTAATGAACAAAACCTTGCGGAATCAAAAGTGGCCCTAGTCTACGGTCAGATGAATGAACCGCCGGGAGCTCGTATGAGAGTTGGTCTGACTGCCTTAACTATGGCAGAATATTTCCGAGATGTTAATGAGCAAGACGTACTTCTATTTATCGACAATATCTTCCGTTTCGTACAAGCAGGATCCGAGGTATCCGCTTTATTGGGTAGAATGCCTTCTGCTGTGGGTTATCAACCCACCCTTAGTACCGAAATGGGTTCTTTACAAGAAAGAATTACTTCTACGAAAAAAGGGTCCATAACCTCTATTCAAGCAGTTTATGTACCTGCAGACGATTTGACTGACCCCGCTCCTGCCACCACATTTGCACATTTAGATGCGACTACCGTACTATCAAGAGGATTAGCTGCCAAAGGTATCTATCCAGCGGTAGATCCTTTAGATTCAACGTCAACTATGCTACAACCTCGAATCGTTGGTGAGGAACATTATGAAACTGCGCAACAAGTCAAACAAACTTTACAACGTTACAAGGAGCTTCAGGACATTATAGCTATCCTGGGGTTGGACGAATTATCCGAAGAGGATCGCTTAACCGTAGCAAGAGCACGAAAAATTGAGCGTTTCTTATCACAACCTTTTTTCGTAGCAGAAGTTTTTACGGGTTCTCCGGGAAAATATGTTGGTCTAGCGGAAACAATTAGAGGGTTTAAATTGATCCTTTCCGGAGAATTTGATTCTCTTCCTGAACAGGCCTTTTACTTAGTGGGTAACATCGATGAAGCTACTGCGAAGGCTACGAACTTAGAAATGGAGAGTAAATTGAAGAAATGACCTTAAATCTTTGTGTACTGACTCCGAATCGAATTGTTTGGGATTCAGAAGTAAAAGAAATCATTTTATCTACTAATAGTGGACAAATTGGCGTATTACCAAATCACGCGCCGATTGCCACAGCTGTTGATATAGGTATTTTGAAAATACGCCTTAATAACCAATGGTTAACGATGGCTCTGATGGGCGGTTTTGCTAGAATAGGCAATAATGAAATAACTATTTTAGTAAACGATGCGGAGAAGAATAGTGACATTGATCCACAAGAAGCTCAGCAAACTCTTGAAATAGCAGAAGCTAACTTGAGAAAAGCCGAAGGCAAGAGACAAACAATTGAGGCAAATCTAGCTCTCAGACGAGCTCGGACACGAGTCGAGGCTCTCAATACGATTTGATTTTGTAACTAGCTGACGTGCAAAAAAAAAAGAACGTATAAAAAAATAGGATCGAAAAGCGAGAAAAACAATAAAAGAAAAAAGCAGGTTACAAAAACTTATTAGACACCATGATCATGGTGTCTAATAAGTTATACCTACTATTGGATTTGAACCAATGACTCCTGCCGTATGAAAGCAATACTCTAACCACTGAGTTAAGTAGGTTTTTATCATCGTAAAGCGAAGGAATAGGGATACCTACCACATCGATAGGATTATAAATCCAATATTCTTTCTAAGCAATACCAATAACCAACGAGATCAAAGAGATATAATGTTTGATCATGTAATATTAATCTTGACAAGAAATTATCTACATGATAAGATAAAATGTGTATCACAAACACAAGGGCTATAGCTCAGTCAGGTAGAGCACCTCGTTTACACGTGCGCCAAAGTTTTTCAAAGGAGTACATAACGCAATCAAAAAAATTGATTGATCTTATTAATAAATCGATGTCTTACTCCATTATTTTTTTTTAGGAAAAAAAGAGGAGAACAATAGCCTGACATTAGGTCCTATTAAAGTACCCTGTTAGGTAGGGAATGAATAGAACCCATCATTGATTTGAGATATTGATAGGGTGAATACCCAGTCTACTCAATGCTAGGCAGAATGAGTATAAGGAACTCAAAAACTCTCTTTTCGTCCTATGAACCTTAAGGTGTATAAAGTTTCATGTTTGATTTTTTAATCAGGATGTTAGAGACTATATTTAACTTAAGTTGATCTAGACCAAAAGCAAACCTACGTCAAGAGAACCCTTCTTTGAAACACTTTGGTAGTTCTTCTGTATTGTATTAGAATTAAAAAAAATCAATCAGAGTACTTGGAACCATTTATTATCTTTTTTTTAAGAAAAAATATGGTAGACTAACTGATCTTTATATCAGTTAATGAAAGAGCCCAATGCAAAAAAAAATGCATGTTGGGTCTTTGAAAGAGTTCGAATCATTTTTATAATAATAAGTTCGAACTCTTTTACCGAGCAGGTCTACGGTTCGAGTCCGTATAGCCCTAACCCTAACTAAGAAATTTTTTCTAATAAATGACATTCAAATAAAAATAATTGTATAATTTTTTTACTTACATTATTGTATTCTTTATTTCTAACTGGTTACTTTCAATTGCTTGGTTCATAAAAAAAATTACCATATCATAAACCACCAGTCCTCGGGATAGTTCAGAATAAAACGTAAAACCAATTTTATTTCAATGGACCCAACTACTATCTATACTATCGATATATCTATATAGAATAGATACTTAATAATTTAGAAAAAAACTTTTTTTTTTTTTTTCATTAATTTTCATAGTCGTAAGTGGATTTTTTTATATGAATTTTCCTCGCTCACTGGCTACAATCAAAAAGTTCAAAATACTTTATATTTTTATATTCCCACTCAATCTTTGTTAATTTTTTTCTGACACGGCCCTGTTTAAAGATAAAAACATAAATTTAATTAAATTCAACCCAAATTAAATCTAGCTAATACTAAGTAATATGGGTATGGTAAAGTCTTACTTAATTTTTTGATACGTCATAATAAAAAAAAATATATATATATTTTTATAAAAAATGTTTTATTTATAAATAAAACATAAACAAAATTTCATAAAAAAAAAAAAAAAAAAAAAAAATTACTAGTTATTAATCATAATATTATTAATAATATAATAATATTAGTAATAATATAATAATATTAGTAATAGAAATATGGAAATACTAAGTAATAAGTGTACTGAAAATAAGATTACAATCAATAAATCTTATTTTGAGATGTCTACCACAGCAACCAAACGAAAAAAAATGATTCGATTAATCTGAATTTTTGTTTTGACTCAAGAGTTCTATATCCCTTGCCCAATCCAATCCGATTGGAATTGATTAAGCGGGTATTTTTTCCACATTCATAGGAGTTCGTCTATGTTTCTGCTTTACGAATATGATATTTTCTGGGCTTTTTTAATAATATCAAGTGCTATTCCTGTTTTAGCATTTCTAATTTCCGGAGTTTTATCTCCAATTCGGAAGGGGCCGGAGAAACTTTCTAGTTATGAATCAGGTATAGAACCGATCGGGGATGCTTGGTTACAATTTAGAATCCGTTATTATATGTTTGCTCTGGTTTTTGTTGTTTTTGATGTTGAAACAGTTTTTCTGTATCCGTGGGCAATGAGTTTCGATGTACTGGGGGTATCGGCTTTTATAGAAGCTTTAATTTTCGTGCTT